GGAGTTGGGACCCAAAAGAAACTTGGGCATTTATTACTTGGATCGTATTTGCAATTTATTTACATGCTCGAACAAATAAAAAATTTGCAGAGTACCAATTCTGCAATTGTGGCATCTATAGGTTTTCTTATAATTTGGATATGCTATTTTGGAGTCAATCTAGTAGGAATAAGTCTACATAGTTATGGTTCATTTCCATCAAAATATAGTTGAATAATAAATAAAAAAATAATAAAGTATTAAATAATAAGAATAATAAAAAAAGATTTTCAATAAATAAAGTTAGATAGAATAACTTCGACCTTGTCAACTGATAGTGAAAGAATGAAATCGGGATACATACCAATACCTAGTACGGGTAACAAAATGGAGATAGAAAGAAATAATTCTCGCGGTCCAGAATCCAAAAAAGAACAAAAATCAAATAACTTGTATCCATAGAACATCTGGCGTGACATAGATAATGAATAAATAGGAGTTAATATCATTCCAATTGCCATTACAAAAGAAATTAGTATTTTTGACATTAAAAGATATTTTTTAGCACTAATTAGCCCAAAAAAAATTAGTAATTCGGCAACAAAACCACTCATACCAGGTAATGCAAGGGAAGCCATCGAAAAGATACTAAACATGGTAAATAATTTTGGCAACTGAATAGCCATTCCACCCATTTCGTCAAGATAAAGAAGCCTGATTCTATCATAAATCGTTCCTGCCAAGAAAAAAAATGCAGCACCAATAAATCCATGAGAAACTATCTGTAAAAGAGCTCCATTAAGTCCCGTATCGGTTATAGAACCAATTCCTATAATAATAAAACCCATGTGAGATACAGAGGAATAGGCTATTCGTTTTTTTAAATTCCGTTGTCCAAGAGATGCTAAAGCAGCATAAATAATTTGTATTGTACCTACTATCATTAAGTAAGGACAAAATATAGAATGGGCATGGGGTAATAATTCCATATTGATTCGAATCAAGCCATATGCTCCCATTTTTAATAAGATTCCGGCTAGAAGCATACAAGTACTGTAATGTGCTTCTCCGTGGGTATCGGGTAACCATGTATGTAGGGGTAAAATCGGTGATTTAACAGCAAAAGCAATAAAAAATCCAATATAGAATATTATTTCTAAAGCCGCGGGATATGACTGATTTGCTGATGTTTCGAAATTTAATGTTGGTTCATTCGAACCATAAAAAGTAAGACCTAAAATTCCCATTAATAAAAAAATGGAACCCCCTGCCGTATACAAAATAAACTTTGTAGCTGAATACAGACGTTTCTTTCCCCCCCACATGGATAGAAGTAGATAAACTGGAATTAATTCTAACTCCCACATGATGAAAAAAAAAGTAAAAAGGTCCCGAGAAGAAAATAATCCTATTTGACCGCTGTACATTGCTAACATCAGAAAATGGAATAATCGGGAATCTCGAGTAACTGGCCGAGCCGCTAAGGTAGCTAAAGTAGTGATAAATCCCGTCAGTAAAATCGGACCTATAGAAAGTCCATCTATTCCCAATCTCCAATGGAAATCAAACAAATTGATCCATTTATAAGTCTCCACTAGTTGGATTAATGGATCATCCGCCTGGAAATGATAACAAAATGCATAAGTCGTTATAAGGAGTTCTAAAAGACATATACAGAGTGCATACCACCTGATGACCCTATTTCCTTTATGGGGAAGAAACAAAATGATAGAACCCGCAAAGATTGGAAGAACGACAATTATTGTTAACCAAGGAGAAAAATTCATGGTAAAGACAAGATACATTTGGATCACAAAACCTGCGCCCAAAAAGAAAAATATTTTGAGTAGAGGTTTTCAGTAAAAAAATGAAATGATTCCTGTAGAGTTTTCTGAAACATATTAATAAGCTAGACCCATACTGCGAGTTGTTTCATGCCATAAATAAACTCGAACACTCAAGAAATCTGTTGGACAGGCGGATTCACATCTCTTACAACCAACACAGTCCTCTGTTCTTGGAGCAGAAGCAATTTGCTTAGCCTTACATCCGTCCCAAGGTATCATTTCTAATACATCTGTAGGGCAGGCTCGGACACATTGAGTACATCCTATACATGTATCATAAATTTTTACAGAATGTGACATTGAATCTATACATTTCTGAACGTCATAAATTTTGATCTAGTAACCTTAATAAACATAAGGGAATCATATATTTAAAGACCAGATAAATCAACAAGTTACTCTACCAGTAATTTTGCTAATCAACATACTTCTGGATTAGTTTAGATATTTAGAACTTTATATGAGGAAGACTACTAATTATTCAACAAAGTAGATTGGTTGATACGAGTGGATTTTATGTTACGATAAATTGACGAAACAATAGCAAGCCCAATAGCTGCTTCAGCAGCTGCAATAGCTATAATAAAAATTGAGAAAATATCTCCCTTTAATTGACGATTATCAAAAAAATACGAAAATGTTACGAAATTCATATTAACCGCATTCAGGATAAGTTCAAGACACATAAGAGCCCTAACCATATTTCGACTCGTAATCAATCCATAAATACCAATAGAAAATAAATAGGCACTCAAAACAAGGACATGTTCAAGCATCATTAAAAAACTCCTTATAAAATGTCATAAATCTCGATTTAGTTCAATATGACCAATACAACAATTCAACGGATTCGATTGACTAGAATATAACAAGTACAGAACAAAAAAATATATTAGAAATAGATCGACTTCACACTAAAGACTTTCTATTTTTACATAGAGTATACAGAAAAAAAAGAAATTCAAAGGAAAATTAAATGGAATAAAAGTTTGAATTTGAATTATTTTCAAATTAAAATAACAATTTGTTAACGAGCCACAAAAATTGCACCTATTAAAGCAACTAAAAGAATTATCGAAATGAGTTCAAATGGAAGAAAAAAATCTGTTGATAAATGAATTCCAATTTGTTGACTACTACTTATCAAATCTTGCTCTAGAATCTGGTTTAATCTTGTAGTCCAAATAATACCGTACCATGACGTATCTAGGATAGTCGAAATTAGTGAAATAAAAAGACTTATACAAACTGGTGAAGTAATCCCATCTCCAATGGTCCGAAGAGGAAAATTTTTGGAATATTCTGGACCATTCAAGAACATCACAGCAAAAAGAATTAAAACATTTATAGCTCCTACATAAATAAGTAGCTGTGCAGCAGCTACAAAATAGGAGTTACATAGAATATAGAATAATGATATACAAACAAGAACCAATCCCAAGGAAAAGGCCGAATAAATTGGATTGGGAAATAATACTACTCCTAAACCCCCTAATATAAAACCTGATCCTAGAAAAACTAAAATCAAATCATGTATTGGTCCAGGTAAATCCATTTTTATAAATCCTAAAAAAAGTCTAAATCGAAGAATTTCATGATTTTATTGACCTGACTAGGAAAAACAAGTTCTTCATATTTCGTTCTTTATTCATTCATGGAAAGAATAGTTTAAAACCGTCTATTTTGATATTCTTTATTTTTGATTTTTTGACTAGTTACTAAAAACTATAATCTAACCATGGAAATCTGTTTTATAGCCAAATTAAATTAGGAGTCTCACTAATTAATAGGTAGATCAATGACCAAGAAAAAGAATATTAGTAATTAGGAGTTTTTTTGAATCAAGAGTTTATTTTATTTTGATTTAAGATTAGATAAATTCGAAATTGTTCGAATCGTATAATCATCAATTACTGACATTGGTAACCGACCCAAAGCAATTTGATTATAATTTAATTCATGCCGATCATAAGTGGAAAGTTCATATTCTTCAGTCATTGATAAACAATTTGTTGGACAATATTCAACACAATTACCGCAAAATATACAGAGTCCAAAATCAATACTGTAATTAAGCAACTGTTTCTTGCGAATATTTGTTTCTAATTGCCAATCAACAACAGGTAAATCTATAGGACATACACGAACACATACTTCACAACCAATGCATTTATCAAATTCAAAATGGATTCGACCTCGAAAGCGTTCCGGTGTGATCAATTTTTCATAGGGATATTGAATAGTTACAGGTAAACGATTTCCATGGGACAAGGTAATCAAGAAACCTTGACCAATATACCTTGCCGCTCGTATTGTTTGTTGACCATAATTCTTGAGCCCAGTTACCATAGAGAACATATCGTAAATATCTATGAATAATTTTATCTTTGTTTCTTTCTCTTGTTTGAACCAAGTCAATTTAGAAGATTATAGTCTTCTACAGTGAAATAAGTTGAAATGAAGTTGTTAATAATAGATTACCCAGAGAAATGGGTAAAAGAAATTTCCACCCAAGATTTAAAAGTTGGTCCATTCTTAGCCTAGGTAAAGTCCATCGTGTTGCAATAGAAATGAATAAGAATGAAAAAGTCTTCGATAGGGTAATAAACATACTCACTATTGTTCCAAAGATTTTACCCTTTTTAGTTATGTCAAAAAGCTCAGGGACAAATATATATGGAATAGAAAAATTCCAACCCCCTAAGTAAAGAACTGTTACAAAAAAGGAAGAAATTAGTAGATTCAGATATGAAGCAATGTAAAATAAACCAAATTTGATGCCTGAATATTCGGTTTGATACCCCGCAACTAATTCTTCTTCTGCTTCTGGTAAATCAAAAGGTAATCGTTCACACTCGGCTAGAGAAGAAATTAGAAAAATGATAAATCCTATTGGTTGACGCCATAAATACCACCCCCAAAAACCATATTTTGACTGCGCTTGAACTATATCAACTGTACTTGAACTATTAGATAATCATAGTCGATGATCCCATTACTATTATCATCGCTACTCCAGAACTGTACATGAGATTTTCACCTCATACGGCTCCTCAGAAGTCACAAATAAATCTAAGGATTCTTCCATATTATTTTCTTATTTCGCTCCTATTCTCCTTTCTCAGAAAAAGAGGTACTTGGCCTAAAGTAAAAGATTACTTCGTTCTTGATAGTTATTTTCTTAATCGGTGAATAGGAGGATACTCTGGATCGGGATCGTGGGGAGTACTTCTTGATCATTTCTACTAACTTAAAGTCCCAATTTGAATTCCTTCTATGTAGAGAAATATCCTCTTGGATAACTTACAAAATCTCCATTACAAATCCTTTGTGTATCTTGGTCTTCCTACCCATTCACCCGTTTTTGAAATCTCCTCTTATGGAAATCCGTCTAGTTTTTTTAGATACTAAAAACTCCATACAGTTGATCTTTGAAACCCGCTTCCGGCTATGATGACGAATCCACCAAGCTTGGGGGTAATTTGACTTTAGTTTTTATGTTTGCATTTTTCACTTTATTCGTGTACATAGGAAATGAGACTCAATCCTTTTACTGCAAAATTAGAAGCCGCTTTTCTTTCACTCATATAACTATCTAGTTTCCTTCATTAGCCCCAAAAGTAAAAACTACAAAAAGGCATAGAGCTTTTTTAGACCTCATCGAATCACACGTAGAGAAATTGATAATACACATAGAGCTAAGGGTATTTCATAACTAATTGATTGAGCAGCTGCCCGTAGACCACCTAAAAAGGAATATTTATTATTTGATCCGTATCCGGACATAAGAAGTCCAACGGGAGCAATACTTGAGGCGGCGATCCAGAAAAAAACCCCAATACTAAGATCGGCTAAAACAAGCTTATAACCAAAAGGAATTACTAAATAACTTAGAAAACCGGATATGACTGCTATAGATGGTCCGATACTGAATAAGCGAGTATCCCCTCGAGATGGAAGAAGGCTTTCTTTCAAAAGGAGTTTGATACCATCTGCTAAAGCTTGAAGAATTCCTAAAGGACCCGCATATTCGGGTCCAATACGTTGTTGTATTCCTGCGGATATTTCCCTTTCTAACCAAACAATTACTAGTACACCCATTGTGATTCCTAATACAATAGTCAAAATAGGGGCAAGTATCCATATGATCCCATAGACTTCTTTGACTTTTACGGATTCCAATCTGGAAAAGGAATGGATAGCCTGGATTTTTGTTGTATCAATTATCATTTCAACGATCAACTTCCCCCATAATGATATCTATGCTACCTAGTATTGTCATAATATCAGCCAATTTCATTCTTTTAACTAACTGAGGAAGAATTTGCAAATTGATAAAACCTGGTGGGCGAATTTTCCATCTCCAAGGAAAAACGCTCCGATCTCCTATCAGAAAAATTCCCAATTCTCCCTTTGGAGCTTCGACTCTAACATAAAGTTCTTGCTTCGATAATTCAAAAATCGGAGAGGTTTTTTTAGCAATGAATCGATATTCAAAATCATCCCATTGGGGATCTTTTCCTCTATCAAAACGTCGGATTTCTAAGTTCTCAAAAGGCCCCCCCGGAATTCCTTCCAGGGCCTGTTGAACAATTTTGATGGATTCCTCCATTTCGCCGATTCTTACTAAATAACGAGCTAAAGAATCCCCTTCTTTTTGCCATTGAACCTCCCAAGCAAATTCGTCGTAACACTCATACTGATCGATTTTACGAAGATCCCATTCTATTCCGGAAGCTCGTAGCATTGGTCCGGATAAACCCCAATTTAGTGCCTCTTCTGCCCCAATAGTGCCTATGCCTTCAACTCGTTCTAAAAAAATGGGATTCTGCGTAATAAGTTTTTGATATTCAGCAACTCCTGTTAAAAAATAATTGCAAAAATCCAAACATTTATCGATCCAGCCATGGGGTAGATCAGCAGCTACTCCCCCGATACGAAAAAAATTATGCATCATTCGCATACCGGTGGCAGCTTCGAATAGGTCATATATCAACTCTCTTTCTCGAAAAATATAGAAGAAGGGGGTTTGCGCGCCAATATCCGCCATAAAAGGACCGAGCCATAACAAATGGGAAGCTATACGACTTAACTCTAACATAATGACTCTGATATAGCTAGCTCTTTTAGGTACTTGAATATTGCCCAATCGTTCAGGTCCATTTACGGTTATTGCTTCTGTAAACATAGTAGCTAAATAATCCCAACGTGTGACATAGGGCAAATATTGTATAATTGTTCGGTTTTCCGCAATTTTCTCCATCCCTCTGTGTAAATAACCCAATATTGGTTCGCAGTCAATAACATCTTCACCATCTAGAGTAAGGATGAGTCGAAGAACACCATGCATTGATGGGTGGTGAGGCCCCATATTGACTATCATGAGGTCTTTTCTTGTAGCTGGTGCAGTCATAAATTATTTACCGATCCGTTCTTCCATGTCATTCTTCCATGAATTGCTGAATGTGAAAAGGGATTTATCAAAATTGAAAGGAATAAGTTTCAAACAAATGACTCCTCAAATTCAAAATTAATGAGTTTTTGTCTCTCGAATATCCAATTTCTGAATGAATTCTTTATAACGTACTTGATTTTTTTTTGACAAATAAGCTAGTAGCCGTTGACGTTTTCCCAAAATTTTACGCAAACCTTTCTGAGATGAATAGTCTTTTTTGTGCAATTTTAAATGGGAGGTAAGTCTCCGTATCTTATTGGTAAAATTGAATATTTGAAATTCAACGGACCCCCTATTTTCTTTTTTTTCTTCTTGAGAAATAACCGAAATGAATAAGTTTTTCATTAGAAATTAACCGAAATGAATAAGTTTTTTACCATAAAAGAATTTATCCCCCCTCCCGGATATGGATTTTCACGAATTTTTATTGATCAATAATTTGAATGATTGAGTATAAGATAAGGCAATATACCCTGTAGCAGGGCATATAGTAGTACTATTAACGAATTCCCAATGGTGGATACATATGGATCCTTAAGATACTAAAACGACTGCCATTATTAGTATCAAACCAATACCGATTCATACAAGCTAAATCTTCCAATCGATAATTGGGCCAAAGAAAAAACTTTAAATGAATTAATTCATTTTTCTCCTTATCACGAGGGTTCCTTTCATCCCAAAATTGACTATAGTTTTTTAGCCTGTTTTCGTTGCAAAATACGGAATTTCTATCCACGCCATTCCAATTGTTTGAATTGAAACAAATTAGAATTCTCAATTCTCTACGACGTCTAGACGATAAAATATTTTCAAGAACAAGCGCATCAAACTGATTTATCTCTCTCGCTCGAATTATTCTAATTTGCTTGGTATCATCCACGGTTTAATCTTATATACATCAAAAAGCAACACAAAATTCTGAAAAAAACCAAAATTCCAGAATCGAGAACAGGGACGATTTAGTATTTGTTCATTCAGTCCCATCCAATCAAAAAACGAATTTGGAGAATTGGGTGGATTGATTTCTGGTTCTGGATTTTGATGAATCGGAAGATAAAAAAGGTCTTTTTTCTTCTTCTGCTTTATTCTTCCTCTTCTTCTTTTGATTCGATAATGGGTTAGGACCCTTTTGGTTTCTTGTAATGACTTAATCGGTCTTTTCCACATGGAATTCCATTTGTTGAAATATTTTTTTTTAGACCTTACGATCTAAATTCACCCTCTTTCGCCATTTTTGTCTTTTTGGCATTAAGCTAGACCAGATAACCCGAGATAAATCATATTGAGAATTCCCCTTTAACCAATTTTTCCATTGACTCGTTCTAGACCGATGAAGTTTGTTATGTATTACTTCAGACTGAGATATTCCTTGTGTTCGCAAGGAGTCCTTTATTTTAGTTTTAAGGAATAAAGATGTTCCATGATGTTCAAGAACGGATCTTAATTGACACAAGTTCAAAACCCCGGTTTGCGATATTTTGTAAAATACATATGCTTGTGACAAGTTGGATAAATCACAAGAAATATCTGAATTTTTCTTACAACTATTATTAGTTTTTCTATTTGAAATAAAGTGAATTGTATTTTTAGTTTTTTTATGAATTCTTTTTTGATTGGTTTCATTCGTGAAAATGTATTTTTTGATAAAATTAACTTGTTTTTGTTAGAACTAATATTCGAGTTCTAGAGTGACTTTTTTTTTCTCTTCAGGAATTTCTTTCTATTTGATTTTCGAATTGTCACTTGTTCTATCAGTCAGATCTCTGCATTTTGGTTTTTCTACCAGTGAAGAATTTTGTCCAATCTGGAATTTGGATTTTTTGACTTTGACTAAAAGATTCATTAATTATCTGGTTGCTGATTCTAGAATTCTTTTTCTTTTTTCATTCCACTTTTGAAACCGCTTTGAGCTGTAATCTTTTTATATTTTGTAATTTTTTTTTTCGAGTTCCTTCAAAATGGGCTCAAAAAAGGAAGGTATTTTTCGGGGAGAACCAAAAGGCTTTTCTGTTTCCCTTCCCCAAACTGTTAAAAAACAAAAGTTATCACGAGAAGTTAGCGGTTTAGGTCTGTGCCAAGGTTGCAGATGGAAAGGAAATACAATTTTGATCTGAATACCTTCTTCCAACCAATTTTCTGGAAATTGTGTTTCGGATAACGGAATACCACTATAAGTACAAATAAGATGTATTTCTCTATTCCATTCCTGTAAATCTTCAAACAATTCAGGAATTTGCAATAATAGCATACGTCCAATATTTTTGCCGATTATCAATGAAGGTAATAGAATATTTTTTCTAAGAATTGATTGGGTTATTAACATCAAACCCCTTATTGTTTGGGCATTTGGAACAATATCCCAGAGTTCTCCTATCTCTAATCGTTCTCTTTCCTTTCTTTTTCTTTTTTCTTTTTCTTTTTTTTTTTTTTTCTTCTATTGTTTGTTTGTTCGTCTGTAGACTCTAAAATCCCGAACCCTTTTCCCGCCGACCAATTTCTAAAAATTGGTTTAAGTTGAACCAGGACATCGCGGGGGATAGCAAAAGAAAAAAAGGTTTTTTTCCTGTCAAAAAAAGAGGGGAATGCGCATTTCCTTGAAACAGTTCCCCAATAACTATTTTACGTCTTTGAGCTCGCATAGAGCCTTTGATTAAGCCTTGCCGAAAATCGGATTTTTGGTAATTGGAATTCTGGAGAAGGATACCATCAAGCTGAT